CTTTGAGTGAAGAAGAGAAGGGCTTTGTATAGAAACCCTGGAGCCGTGTTCGTCGCCCTACTAGGCTCACCATTATTTCATTTCATTCTTTTTACGTACGGCCAAAGAACATATACATGGAGCTATGTCGACTTACGTAAGTCTTGTTGACCAAATGATCAGGTATACCACGCCACGTATCATCCTCTATAGAAAGGGAGGAGAGATAAAAAAAAAAGATATAGTGATCGTGCCGTAAGACCTTGTTCGTTTCTACTTGACGTTATTTTCCTCGGGTTTTATTACATAAGGTAGCTTGCTTACTTAGCGCTTGCGCTAAGGTTGGCAGAGTGATTAAAAAAAACCTTTCCCTTATTAGCCGGAGTACAAGTGTACTCCTTGATCTTTAGTAAAGACGGATTAAGCCAAAAAAGGTTTTTTTTTCGAAAAGTCTCAACGTCCTCGTTGAGAGTCGCTCTGCGAGACGTCCAGTAGTCTCTGACTTGGTCTTCGAATCGTAATCGTAAGTTTCAGCCCGTTCCGCCTCGCTCTCAGGTTGGCCCTTCTACTTGACTAAGTAGTATTCCGCTCGTGCAGTGGGTGTATGGGCTAGCCCATGGTGCGGTCAGCTATGATATACTCAACTTCTTCTTTAGTAAGTTTATATAAAACATCCGGTGGTGCCCTCGTGGGTCCTCTCTGGGGCGATCTGGTCTAATCGAAGTCAACTGACTCACATCACATGGAATACGGGGTGAGTTTTCACCGAGCTGATCGCTTGAGTCTATAGGCTACCCCTCCTATCCGCTTCTCTACTCTACAAGGTCTACTTTCTTCTTCCTTCAGACCGGGCCAAGCCATTAGGTTGTTTAAGTAGGTTGGGCTAAGTCGTTGCGCTCCTGCCACCTCTTGGCAAAGTAGGCTGATGGGCAAGCCCCCTCCTGCCGCAATGGTGTGGGGCGTCAGAGGCTGTTGCTCCGTGGCCAACTCGAAGGGGCTGAAGTTCGACGCAGAGCTTTTTGGTTGTTAAGTTATAGCAGCACTGAGCAACATCCAACAGCTCCAGTCCTTCTGGTTTGCACTAAAGTGCCTTAAGTAGCCCCCGAAGAGTCCTTTAATTCTCTCCGTCTGAGCTTTCAAAGAGATACCTACCATAGGTATCTTACCATCTGATACCGACAGTCGTCTTCTAACATTACCGACCTTTAAATATCGGGTTTTCATCAATTTCACATAACATAAAAAAAGCGCTTTTCATCATCAGAAACAACCCGGTTTCCGAGACCCCTTTTGCATTGCATTACCATAACGAAAATAAAAAAAAAAAAGATAGATAAATTTCTCTTGTGATTCGGACTGAACCTTTCTCGGTGGAAGAAAGGAATAGCGATGGATTTCTATGGAGCATCCAGGAACAAGAAGATTCAATCGGACGGCGAATTCTTACGTGGTCCAAGGAAATCAAAGGTCCGCTTCCACGATTTCATCTATATCGAATCTTAATATCAGAATAGCTTATATAGTCATGATTCACCACTGCACTTACTTTTGATTGATTTCTCATTTTTCGGATCTGATTGGAACCGATGACTTACGCCTATTTCTTAGGGCGTTTAAAGAGCGTGACTCTACCGCTTAGTTAAAAGGGTCCATTTGATTCAATTCATGAATTAGCCCACTATGAGTTTACTGCATTTTCATTTATAAATAAATTCTTATATATTTTTTTTATGATAATAATTTATAATATAGTATATCATTCGTGTCTCTGTTACAACACGGCGAAACAAAATGGTTCGAATGTGAGAAAAAATAAAAAATAAAAAATAAAAAATTTAGGCTGTACACCCTGGGATTGTAGTTCAATCGGTCAGAGCACCGCCCTGTCAAGGCGGAAGCTGCGGGTTCGAGCCCCGTCAGTCCCGACCTAGGATCCGCTGAATCGATCAATTCATCTCTCCGGGCAAAGAGTAGGATATAATTCCCAGCAGGAGGATCCTTCTTTTGTTTCGCATTTCTCATCGGACAAATCAAGTCAAGGAATAAAAATGAGAATAACTAGTACCGATTGATGGGGGAGAGTTACTATTACACAAGAAGACTGATAAGATCTATTAAATATCTATATAATGCTTTTAACGTTCTTTCAGAACCTTAGCGCAAGCACTAAGTAAGCAAGCTCCCTTTACTTGCCGGGTATCCCCCTTTCTATAGGACGAGCCATGGGAACCCATGAGATTGATTGAACAAGCCTTAAAAGCGAAGAAGAATCATCGAACTGGAACGAAACGCAAGTACTAGAACTCTTGAACTAGAGGAAGGCTCGAGGAGCTTAGTGTGAAACGCTAAGGGTCGACACCTTCGGTGCCTTTACTCTAACAAGTAAGCAAGTAAACTACACTACGCTTTGTCTTATATATAAGTAATAAGGGGGTGCCCGAGGGGCTTTCTTTGTGAGTCCTTAAGATCGCCGAAGGGCATTCTAAGTCGCTGTCAAAGGAAAGGACTGGAAAGCCTTTGTCTCTCTTGCGGCTCCTCTTCCTGGGCTCCCTGCTCTATACTTTTTCATGTCCCACCACCTGACGAGCCTGAATCACATGCCTGAGAAGGACCCCTAGAACCCGTCTTTTCTTCATTTGGCCAAGGTGAATGTGTGGCATGAGCCCGCAGCTCACCCTCTCGATTGAGATCTATTCCCCTCTTTGACTGGAAATGCTTCATTGACTGATCCACTGATCTACGACCATTCCGGAATAAAAACCCAGATCTACGACCACATTGAATCTAGTCTTTATGAAGGAAAGTCTTTACTATTTAATAAAAAAGAAGGAAATCTCTAGTTTCACGTAGCACATGTACTCCACTCCCCCCATTACTAGTTCTAATCGCAGGCCTTCCAATGGTAGAATGGGCAAATCTACGAACTCTCGAAAGAGCATGGAACAGAAGACAGGCCTTCCCTCTTTCTTGACATTGAGATTTGCGAGATTGTAGCCCGAAAGCTTCTTTCTTTGATTAGCTGACCGGAATCTTGGACTGCAATCCTTTCTCAATATTGAAATTATAAGGCTAGGTTGTTTACTGACTGATCTCTGTTCGAAGCCGACCTAAAATTTTACTTTGTTGAATGCATAGTCCTTTTTATTTTGAAGTCCAGGCTACCGCATTCCGAAGCAATGGAAAGACAGAACTTCAACTTATTGATTGAGCTATACCTCGTGCAAATGGATAATCCCTTTGGTGCGTGGTCCGGGGACACTACTTTTCCTTTTGTCGTAGCTTAGAGACTTATAGCCTTTAGTCCATCTGCCCGTCGCTTACTCTATAGAAGTAGGACGTGGGTTCAGCTCTAGATATAATAAAAAAAATGGAGTACGTGTGGGTGAAGTCTCTCCTTCTTTTTTTGTTGGATTGAAAGGCTAGCCTACCCTTTATTATTAGTTAAGGAGTCGCTTATCCTCGTTCCGCTGAGGAACTGCCCTAAGACAAAGATAAGGCACTTCCAGTGTTCAAAGCGGATTCTTGATTTAGCTTTAGTGGATCCGCGATAGGTCCTGTCCTTATAGGGGCTCCAGCAGAAAGGCTCCTAGGCGCGGATCAATCTCTACTTCTAGTAAATCTGTAATGGAGGACGGGAAAGTCTAAGACCTTCTCGCACTGGGGCCCAGCCTGACCATTTGAGCTGAAAGTCAAGCAGGGACCCTTTTTAACTAGCACAAAACGGATTCCGAGGGTATTGGTTAGGCCTGCCCGGATAGCATGCCTTCGTACTTCTCAATGGAGTAGAAGGACCGCACCCCAACAAAGACATTTATCAATTCTCCCGGCTTCTGCCTCTATCAGGCAGAAAGATTCCTTCTAGCGCTGGTTGAGCTACTTCCACTCCTCTTCCAATTTGAGTTACCTCCTCCGTTTAGTTTGAAACCGAAAGGCATAGAAGCTATCTAGAGAGCTACCGAGGGGCAAGCCAATGCTTTAGAGCTCTTTAGCTGCCTCTGCACCAATTCTTCTTCCGGTTGGAAAACTATACCTCTTCTTTCGTCTTGCGATTGGATGAACCAGCAAGTGGCCTATTTTTGTTTTTCATGCATTGACCTCGGTCTCGTAAACACATATCTACTGCTTGCTGCCCTTGAAAGTCCCAAAACAGCCTATTTTAGACCCGGTGCGCCGAGAGTTATCGTTAAATCCAATGGCAAGATCCCGCTGCTGCCCCGGTCTGTCATATGTTGGGATCGCCTGCCCGAAAGGCCTAGATCTGAGTCTCCTCTTCTGTTTCTGTTTTAGAGAGATAAACCCCCTTTACTTTACTAAGTCTAGTGCCTCTGTTCCTTGGGCCCTATCATCAATAGTAAGCTAATCCAGTTATGCAGGTGTTCCACAGCTCTCATTTGAATCATTTGCCCGGAAAAGAGCTAGATCTTAAAAGTCTCGCATATACCGGGAAAGATAGGTTACGAAGTAAAGGCAGAAACTCCGGTTGCTTTGAGCTCCGGATCAAACCGACGGGCAGAGAGCGAGTTCGACTCGCGAACTCGCTCTCTTGCCACGCCTTTCACTCACTCGCTTGAGTCGGACTTCAATCACTCCTTTTGTTTGAAGGATCATTCGTTCTTCACTCTCTTTATATTACCCGCAGGGAGCGCAGCAACCAAGGTGCATATTCTCATATAGAAACAAGCGAAGCGTAGCAATTCGTACTACCGGAAAAGTTTCGCTAACCGGCAGGCAATAGAGTCCGCCGATATGCGCAAGCAAGCGTAGCGAATCACATAGATAAGCCCCTACCAGCGCGCGGATAGATAGGGCGAGCGAAGCGCGAAGAGGATGGATGTCTGAGCGGTTGAAAGAGTCGGTCTTGAAAACCGAAGTATTGATAGGAATACCGGGGGTTCGAATCCCTCTCCATCCGCGAAGTCATAAGTTATCTCTTGCGCTATCCATAGATAAGAACGAATCGGATCGACTCGACTGAATGAGTAGCTTGTGTTTTGATGTAGACGGAGGTTCTTGTGTTATGATTTAGTTAGGACTTTGTCTCCCTTTCGTTATCTTCCGCTCCCGGTTGGGTAAGGGCCGGGTGGATTACCTTTGGGAGCTAAGTCGAAGATCTCGGTGGTCTTGTGAGTGGTTGATAAACTACGATTGCAGTTTTCTTTAGGAAGTCCCATAGCTGTGAGGCTTAACAGACAAAGAAAAGGGTGGATACTTCCGGGTAGAAGGTGACGACCCTAATGAATCGACTATGAAGGCGGCTGTTAGCTACATCAGCCCTCAAATTCCTTCATCGTCCACCCTGGCACATTTAGGTTTTGATCTTCGGCCATCCGACCTTTTTTTTTCTTATATATTTCCTTTAAAAGATGGGATGAAGATTTGATCCGTCCTATCCACATAGAAAGCTTACCATACACCACTTCGAATGGTTATTTCCCCCTTACTTAACATAGGCCGATTCACATCGTTTTTATAGGCAAATATAGGCAAACTCCGCAGTTGGAAGAACTTATTCCCACTTGCTCGGTCTCCCTTGCACTAAGCTCTTCAGCAAGTCTTCCAGTAAACCGACGACTGGAGTCTGGCCGTTTTAATAAGGCGAGATAGATTTGGACCCTCGTGATCGAGCTTATGATTGTAAAGAACGCGGAGCCATAGTCAAACGATCCAAACCAGGTTGAGAGCGTCGAAGCTTTCTTTCTGAACCTGAAGCACTCACTTCTACTCCTGTCCTGCTGTGGAAGCAGTGGCCGGAAGCTTCACTGTGGAGGCAGGCGGTCTGATAGAGCTGATTAGATCCACAACCGAGATGGAGCCATCCCGGGAACCCAGAAGCGAAGCTATCCCTCCACACACAAGAATCCATCTCAGGATTAGAACCTGCAATACAATAACCATGGGGGTCACTGAAGCTGCTGAATCGCCCTCTGAGAAGGAAGAAAAACATTTTAGCCTTCCCTTCCACTTGATGAGAAACTTAAGGTAAGGCATGAGCATCTCCTCCGTTTTTGCATAGCTTGCACTCTCTTTATTCGACAATGAGCATCCACCTTTCGTCTGTAACGTGCATTTTTTGTTTTGCTTTAATGGATCCTCGAACTTGAGTGAAAGCCAATGCGTTTTCCGAAAGGGGGTATTGAAAAAAAAGGCCTACCCCTTGGCAGGAGATGTTGAAGTTGCGCATGAAGTAGTCTCTATCTCCCGGTCGGAGACAAGGGATGGATGTCGCTAGGCTAGGTCAACTCTATCATTGGTTTTATTATCCCTATAACGATCACTAAATAAAGATATGTGCTACTACTATCCCGATGCAGCGAAGCTAGGTGGTGCTATTATGGCGGGGGAAGGGTCTACTTCTGCTCCGAATGCTTTTGGTGGCGGGTCTTTCTATTACCGATATGGACCTCACTAACGGGTCTCGTTCTGTACCTAGGTATAGATCTATATCACTAAGGTCAGTATATGAATCTGCTGCGTCTTTTATCTCAGGTGTTGGATCACCTACTAACTCCTGCTGGCTCCAATGCCTCATCATCCTCAGACTTATCCTGGCGTATGCTAGAGTAATCTACATTCACATTTGCAGATTCCATGGCTGCCCTAGTACTTTCCCGTTGGTCAAGTTGCTTTGCTCCTTTTGTTGTAAACTCTATATGCCTTACTGGTCAGAGAATAACCTAAGAATCAGGGTCACTGCGAGGAGTTGGCTTTGGCTAGGTTTTCTCTGAGGATATAGCCTTCGTGTGTTCAATGTTAGGCCTCGCCCGTAGGGAGTTGTTTTTGTTCCTGATCTAAGGTACACTCTATTAGCAGTATAACATGCAAATTGCCTCAGCCCAAAAGTGTTGCGCTATTTTTGCATTTACTAGCGGCTATTTCGAGAAATACCCCCTTTTTCCCCGTTTTGTTGAGCGGCAATAGAGAATTCATGCTTGATTCCTTTTTCATTACAGTACTCAGCAAAAGATGCATTCTCACTATGATCAGTTCTGAGTCGAATGATGCAAGCACCGGATGCATTCTTCTCAGTTTGTATTCTATTGCACATTTGCTTTTGAAAGCTTCTGACTTATCGTGCAAGAAGGATACCCACGGGAAATCATCTACCAAGTCCAATATAGACTTCTTGCCACCAATGCTTTCTGTTTGCATTGGACCTACCAGATCCATGTGCAACAGCTCCAAGGGATGACAGATGGTGGAAATGCACTTGATAGGTTTATGAGGACTTCTGGTCTGCTTTCCCGATTTACATCCTTCACATGCGCCTTCTTGCTTGCCCCCCAACTTAGGCAATCCTCTCATGGGAGAGCTTAGCTTAAGAAGATCACGAAAATTCATGTGACCTAAACGCTTGTGCCACAACTCCAAGACATCATTACTAGCTTTATGACAGACCTTGTCATCAGTGGCTTCTCTTGCATTTGCGCAATAGCAATTGTCCTTTGATCTTAAACCAGTCAGCACTTCCTTTTCATTAGAATCATTGACTCTACATCTTTCTTTGTTAAACCAAACATCTCCTACTTCATCACAAAGCTGACCGGAGATTTGTCTTCAGGTCTTCAACAAGCGGGACATTCTTTAAGCAAGGAATTCCGGGAGTTGAAACAGTGCCTCTCCCTACGGTCTCCCACTTCGCTATGCTCAAATTCAATTAATTTTAGCTTTCCTTCCATCACCAAACGTGACAGCTCCACTCACACATTCATTAGAAAATGTAGTGAACCTGCTTCTGTCGCCTGTCATGTGCCTCGAGCAACCACTATCAAAGTACCAAGTGTCCGACTTGCATGGAGAGAGCGCAGTAAGAGCAACCAAACACCGCCTCAGAAAGTTGTGTTGGAACAGTTGAGAAGGTAAACAAGCACATATGACTTACCCTCCAAACTTGTTTGACTTTAGGAATCTTCGTGCTTGATTTTGAGATGAGGCTTTCTTTCAGAGCCTTCGGTGCCCTTGATTTGCAGAACGCAGTTTCACGTTCTTCTTTCTCAGTAGTGAGGACCCTGACAAGATTTTTCTGTTCATCAAGTTGTCTTTGGAGAAAATTCCATTTTTCCAGTAAGGATGAACGAAGCTTCTCACTTGTCTCAAATTGAGTAGTCTTAATCTCAGACCCCGCCGTCTTTGGCGCCTTTAAGAAAGGTTACTTGTTCTCTCAAGTCTGTAATAAGAGAATACAGACTTTCTCATACAAATCATGCAACACTCACGCCTTCGGCCCCTCCAGATTATGTTCTTCACAGTCCGACTCATCTGAGTCTTGATCTTCAATCCTTTCCGAGAAGGCCTCCTCATCGCTTTCAGATGCAGAGTCATCTCCAGAGTTCTCACTCCAAGTGGCATTCATTGCCTCTTTCATTCTTCCGTTTCTTCTGAGTCTTAGCACATTCTGAAGCAATGTGACCGAACCCTTGACACTCATAGCACCTAGCTTGCTCTTTTGGGTTCCTCTTTTCATTCACTCTGGATAACCTAGAGGATTTGTCAGACGATTACTCTCTAAATCGAGAGGCGCCAAAGGCGAAGCAACGGCGGTAGCTCGACCATAGGGAGAGGAGGGAGTTGGTCTTTTGCTTACTTTTTTTTTTAACTTCTTAGAATTAAGAACCCTTCTAAACCGCTTGGTGAGAAGAGCAAGCTGCTCTTTAGTAGACAAGCTCTCAGACGTGTATTCATCCTCTTTACTTCGTAACCTTAAGTGCTACGCTCTTGCTGGATTTCCCCCCATCTCGTACGTCGTGATGGAACCAATCAACTCTGCAAGCTTGTACGTGTTCAAATTCTTGGATTCTTCAATAGCAATCTTCTTAGAGTAATACATCATGAGAAGAGACCTAAAAATCTTCTTGACAATTCTATCCTCGGGCATTGGATTGCCTAGGTTGCAACAACCATTTACAATGACACTCAACCTAGCATAGAAATCTGCGAATTTATCATCTTCAGACATCTTAATATTCTCAAACCGTGTCGAGAGCTGTTGAAGTTTAGAGGCTCTGCGAAGTTCGCTTGCTTGACCGTTAGGGAGTTTACTTAAAAGACCGTTAGGGAGAGGGAGGCTTTCTTCTTCGCTTGCATAGTTCTTCATCAAGAAACGGTGGATGAGAAATTGACCCCGAAGCACGATACGTCCTAGCACTACCCACGGATCTCACTAAGTATATCTAGTGACCCGCTCTGATGCCAAATTACTAGGACGGCCCTGACCCTGTCAACCAAGTAAAAAGAAAGAAGAGAACCAAAGGAGAAGAGAACTTCGTATTTTTATTTTGTTTGACTAATTATCCCGCGCAGCCTCAACCGACCATGGCATTGCATCCTTATGATCTATAAGAGTACAATGGTTCTCTGACTTAGGAACATGAAGTCGATCCGGACTTTCAAAAAAGTTCTGTTAGGTTCTTAGTAGCAGTCGGCGACCTTTTCTTCTTTTACTTCACATAGCTTTTCGTCTCCTTGATAGCAGGAAGTTCTCCAAAAGTATGAAAAGCTGGAGGACTTTGTACCATCCATTCCAGTGTGGTTGAATTCTGTTCAACAGCCCAAGGACTTGGAGCACATCTTTTGTTATTTCCACTGCTTGAAGTGATTGTTACGACCACGAAGAAACGACGAATCCCAACTACGGATATATAAGAGCCAAAACTGCTAAGGGCATTCCATCCAGCGTAAGCATCTGGATAATCTGGAATGCGACGTGGCATACCCGAAAGCCCTAAGAAATGCATGGGAAAGAAGGTCAGATTAACCCCGAAAAAAGTGATCCAAAAATGGATTTGACCTAAAGTTTCAGGGTATGTCCGACCAAAGATTTTTCCCACCCAATAGTGAAATCCTGCAAATAAAGCAAAAACGGCTCCCATAGAAAGTACATAATGGAAATGTGCAACCACATAATAAGTATCATGTAGAGCAATGTCTAGCCCAGAATTTGCCAGGACTATTCCAGTGAGTCCTCCTATGGTGAACAAAAAGATGAACCCTACAGCAAATAACATGGGTGTTTTGTATTGTATCGAACCCCCCCACATGGTAGCGATCCAACTAAAGATTTTGATTCCAGTGGGGACAGCTATGATCATGGTAGCTGCGGTAAAGTAGGCACGGGTATCAACGTCTAAGCCCACAGTAAACATATGATGAGCCCAAACAAGAAATCCAAGAACACCTATACTGATCATGGCATAAACCATGCCTAGATACCCGAAGACCGGTTTTCCCGAAAAAGTCGAAACGATATGACTTATGATACCGGATCCAGGCAGAATGGGAATATACACCTCTGGATGACCGAAAAACCGAAAGAGATGCTGGTATAATATGGGGTCTCCCCCCCCAGCGGGATCAGAAAAGGTTGTATTAAAGTTTCGATCGGTTAATAACATGGTAATTGCCCCTGCCAGTACCGGAAGTGATAATAAAAGTAGGAATGCTGTCACTGGAACGGACCACACAAATAGGGGTGATCTATGCATAGTCATTCCAGGTCCACGCATGTTGGAGATAGTTGTTATAAAATTGATAGAACCTAAAATGGATGAAATACCAGATAGATGAAGACTAGAAATTGCTAAATCAACAGCTCCTCCAGAATGGCTGGTAATACCACTTAAGGGCGGATAGACCGTCCACCCAGTCCCGCTACCCACTTCTACTAAGGCTGAGCTTAATAGGAGCAAGAGACTTGGTGGCAACAACCAGAATGAAATATTATTTAATCGTGGAAATGCCATGTCAGGTGCACCTATCAGAATCGGAACAGACCAATTACCAGATCCACCTATCATCGCCGGCATAACCATAAAAAAGATCATTAAAAAAGCGTGAGCCGTTATTAAAACATTATAAAGTTGATGATTCCCACCAAGAATTTGATCGCCGGGTCGTGCTAATTCCATACGAATCAGTACTGAGAAGCATGTACCCATCACTCCAGCAATAGCACCGAAGATGAAATATAGAGTCCCTATATCCTTGTGGTTAGTGGAGAACAGCCATCGTGTCGTAAAATTGAGATTATGTCGTTTCCTTCCTTATCAGAGAGGGGCCCTTAGGTTCTGAAATAACTTGCTTACTTGGGCTTTTTTATGACCATCGGGAGAGGTAGTTGGGAAGGTCCGGAAAGCCCTCACTAAAAAAAAGAAAGAAGAGAAGCGGTGGACTTTATACTAAACCATATAGTAACGGGATATATTGGAATGCGAGCTCCCAGTAGCAACTATGAAAGCCACATTCTAAGAGGTTCGAATATACATCCGATAGATAAGATGGGGTTAGCATTTGGTCGTCGCCTATCACCAGTCGGCAAAATTCTTCTGGAGACCAGTTTGACGGCAAGTCCGCCCCCACCTCGTTTAACATACGACAAAATACCTGAGAAATCGTTGCACTAAGATTTTGTGAAGCGCTTTGCGCGTCCGACATCGTCGAAGAGGTACTTGATAAAGACGAAAAAGAAAAAGTATTATCTATCATAAAATTCAACTCACTTGGAGTAGCATCTCCATAGAGTACAATGGCATTTGTCTGCATTGTATTTTTTTTTTATTATTTATTACTACATTTCTTTTGGTACGAAATCTCCGGCTAGTCCCCGAAAATGCTCGTTAAGTTCAAGTTGGGGATAAAAAAGTTCTTGGATCGGAAGGTTGATAGGCTTACCTCTCTAGTGGGCCAAGTGCTCACCATTCATGGACAATCAATGGCTCAAGACGAAGCTTGCTATGTTCAAGGAAGCTATGCTCAACAGGGTTTGTCTCAAAGGCCTCAGGTTTATCAAGAGAACATCCCTAGATAGGAGATGATGTTGGAAGCCCTAGCAAGGTCAACTAAAGCACTTATTGAAGGGCAAGAGAATCAGAGTAGGGATATTTCTGAGCTGAAGGAAGAAATGGGCGGTTTGATAAGCAAGATTGAAGGCCATCAAGCCTGCTAAAGCCGTCACAACTAGAAGTGGACGTACACTTGTTGATCCAGGAGAAGAAAAATAAGTCCCAAGTGGCCCAAGAAGAAGAGGAAGACGTTGAGTCTTCTAAAAGGGAAATTGAGAAGGACCCTGCCACTTCAAAGATTGAGACACAAGGACCCCCTGAACCTCCTAAAGGTAATGATCCTAACTTTCAAAGTTCAGTTATTGCTAATCCATCTTCTTCTATTTCATTTCCAAAGAGATTTGCAAAGTCTAAGAAGGAAGAGGTTCCGAAGGAAATTTTGGAGATCTTTAAGAAGGTGCAAGTGAACCCTCATTGAGTGCCTTACTCAAATCCCTAAGTACGCTAAGTACTTGAAGGAGCTCTGCACAACTAGAAGACGTAGACGTGAGAAAGAAGTTGTTAAAATGTTAGAAAGCGTCTCCGCAGAGAAAGCTACCCCAAAAGCTTAAGGACCCAGGGAGTTTTTCTATCCGTAAAAGAAAATTTTAGAATGTTATGCTAGATCTAGGTGCATCCATAAATGTTATGCCTCATAGTGTTTATGCATCTTTAGATTTAGGAAAGCTTAAAACTGATAATGTGATTATCCAATTAGCTGACAGATCGTCTGCCTATCCGAAAGGCTATGTTGAGGATGTCCTTGTGCAGGTCAATAGCTTGATATTCCCTGCGGACTTTTATGTCTGCATTTCCGCTCCAGGGACGTCCATTCATGAGGACTGCTAGGACAAAGATAGATATATACAATGGATCCCTAACAATGGAGTTTAATGATGAAGAGCTTCAACGTCTTTGAAGCTATGAGGTATCCTCTAACTAAAGATTATACTATTAATTCAACTGACAGACTCTCTTGCTCAGAAAATTATCGAGGTCATGAATGAGGATACCCTACTCACCACAATTGAGAAAGGACTTGGATACTCGGGAAGACGCCCCAATGAGGAACTATTTGGATGACATGATGGACGAGAAAGTGTTTGAAAGAGTGGCTCTCCTTGAGTCAACGCCACAGTATGGTAAACCTCGTCCATTAAGTTATCTACTAACAAACCTGTCCCTTCACAGGCACCTACCCTTGAGTTGAAGCCCTTACCTGATCACTTGAAGTATGCGGAGAGAACGAAACCTTGCCAGTATCTTCAAATCTCACTAAGGAGCAAGAAGGAAAATTTTATTTTGAGGAAGCACAAGACCGCTATTGGATGGACTTTGGCGGATATCAAGGGAATAAGCCCAACAAGATGTGTCCACAGAATACTTCTGGAGCTAGACCTACTGTAGAGGCCCAAAGACGCCTCAACCCGAACATGATGGATGTGGTAAAGAAGGAGGTGATCAAACTTTTGGATTGTGGGGTCATCTACCCTATCTCTGATAGTAGATGGGTCTCACCTGTGCAAGTAGTGCCGTCGAAGAGTGGGATTACCGTAGTGAAGAATGAAGAGAACGAGCTTGTGCCACAAAGGACGGTGACTGGACATAGAGTCCGCATCGACTACAGAAAGCTCAACGCCACAACAAGGAAGGACCACTTTCCCTTACCCTTTATCGATCAAATGCTTGAAAGGTTAGCTGGTCATTCTTTTTATTGTTTTCTTGATGGCTGGATATAACCAAATTTGTATAGCTCAAGAGGATCAAGAGAAGATTACCTTCACTTGCCCAAAAGGGCAACCTTTGCATATCGTAGAATGCCATTTGGGCTTTGCAACGCCCCAGGTTTCAAAGATGCATGTTTTCCATTTTCTCTGATTATATTGAAAAGATTATTGAAGTCTTTATGGATGATTTTTCTGTTTTTGGAAAGGATTTTGAGAAATGCTTAAGTAAGATAGAATTAATTTTGGAAAGATGCATTGAAACTAATCTTGTGCTTAATTGGGAAAAGTCTCATTTCATGGTGACACAAGGCATAGTTTTAGGGCACATTCTTTCGTATAGAAGTTGATAAGGCTAAGGTAGATTCCATTAGATACTTACCCAGGGAGATCTTTTCTTGGACATGCAGGTTTCTACAGACGCTTTATCAAGGACTTCTCCAAAATCTCAAGACCCTTGTGAAAACTCTTGCAAAAGGACGTTGCCTTTGTCTTTGATGGGGAATGCAAGGCTGCTTTCGAGAAGCTTAAGGAGTTGCTCACCACTGCCCCCCCCTGACTGGTCCCTTCCACTCATGTGTGACGCCTCTGACTACGCAGTTGGAGCGCAAGACAAGAAGCCCCATGCTATTTATTATGCTTCTAGAACATTTAATGATGCTCAATTAAATTATTCCACTACAGAAAAAGAACTTTTAGCTCTTGTCTTTGCATTAGAGTGCGATCCGGATCTTCAGAAGCTTCTATTCGCTTACTTACGCACGATAAATCTCATAAGTTAAAGTTTTGGTCTTTACGTGCTTTGAATCTCTCTGAACGGTATGTCAATACATTACGCTTTACAACCAAGTTGTTATAGCTTGACTTGTTGTTCTGTTGCCGATTCAACCGTTTAATCTTATTACTAAGCGATGGCAATTCTTGTTGCTAAGCGCTCCTGAATATTTGACTCTTGTACAATTTCTCCTCTACTATAGTCTCATTCTGAAAGTCTTTTCTTCATGCTGCAAGTTGACTTCACCCCCGGAGACCTGCCGTCGTAACAGCACTTTGGGCGGAAACTACTCTGTTATCTTGCATTAGAGATGAAAAAGAGCTCTCGCTTTTGACCATGGAGATATATACCTACGACATTAGATCATCGAATTTCTCACTAGATGGAAGAAGCTGAAAGATGTTGAATGCTTTCTATCACTAATATGTCAATCCGTTATTGAATCATCAAAGTCAAGAAGAAGTGATGGGCTCGATATCGATATCAGATCCATAAGCGTTAAGAAAATCCCGAATATGCTGACCCGGGTGCAGTAAACGAACTTATATTCTCTTTGCTTTCTTTCAGAAGCTAAGCGCTACAACCTATAGCTTTAAATGAACCTTTCTCACATCCTTTATTTCACCCCGGGGTATACTATATCATACTATACTATACTATATATACTATATTTACTATATTATATTAAGGATATATTATATTATATTATAAGATATATATAATACAAACGGGTCACCCTACGGGTACCCCGCGGAAGCGGGCACTGGACCGAGCTGAGGCGAGAGGAAAAACCCTACCAACCCCTATCCAATGGAAGAAGATACTTACAGAGAGTGAATGGATCACGGGTGTGGGACATGAACGTAGTCTTCATTCATTACATTGATTGTAAGACTAATTCTTATGCTAACAACCTAAGTAACAAGCCTTTTCGCGGATAGACTTATGGAGTACAACTCGTGCTTTAAGCTTAAGACTCGTCTTATGAATGCCAAAAGGAACTATAAAGGAGCGCTTAGCGACAAAAACAACTAATTCGCTGTAGGTTGAAGCGGCAACAACAAGATTAAATGCCACAGGGCATAGCCACAAGAATTGACTACGGGATGCGAGGAAAAGTCATGATAATATGACTTGGTAGCACGAGAAGAAAGATACGATGGAATTGAACGGGAATCCCCCTGTTCTTCAACAACTGGTGCAGAAGTTAACAACAACAAGATTAGTCCTGCTCCGGTCGATTCTTCACTTGAAGTGCCTCTATGGCTCATAGCAAGGGAGTTCTGCTCTGCTTCTGCTTCGGTGCCCCCATATCCCGGAGTGAATCAGATTCTTCCTCGACGTGACATGAGCGTGAAGGGGTTCAGTTCAGGAGCTCGACGAAGCAAAGGAGTGGGCTGTTACACTTAGCGAAGGGGTATTCATTCACTACCATTGATTGTAAGGCGAACGAAGATACTTAAAACCCTATCTCTGCTTTCCTCACGTATGTTTCCCTATCGAGTGGGTTTCGCGTGTCTTAAAAGGTCTTATTTTCGATTCTTTCAGAACCTTCGGCCCCTCTCCCTAACGGTCGAGCTCTTCTTAGTCCCTATGTCGTTAACCAAGCGCAATAAAGGATTAACCGCGGGCTGCTCTTATTTGCCGTCTCTCCTTATTTCCGTATAACCCTATCCTAAAGTCGGGCACAGCTCCGTTTCCTCTTAGTATCAGTCGAGTTCCTTCGCCTTTCACTCATCACATCGGCTCACAGACTCATTCTGAGGCTTTAAAGCCAATCTTTCCTTGTGCCTAGTGGTTCCTTATCATATGTGATAAAAGCGGTTTCAAGGGTATTATTTTCATCGTCTTTAGACTCGTCTGCGGGCAAGGAGTTTACTTGATATGCAGCTAAGCGAGAAAGAAACCGGTAAGCAGTTTCGAAGGAATCTTATTGCGCTGGGTCTGAAGGGGAATCCTATAGACTTTGCCCCATCGCTGCTTTGGAGAATAGGGCGCTTCCTTTAAGCCCTTCTCGACGAAACCCCGTGTTTTTTCATTACTTGAAGAAGAGTATCCCCCGGGAAAAGGTCACCATCGGCTGCTACAGGTAGGGCATCGGCTTCTCCGGCAGCTTGATTGCTTGCCTTAGCTCCGCTTCCTGTTGTTATAGATTCACTCCGCTTGGTTGCTCCTGTTCCGAAGCAATGACCTCTTTCCCACTTCACCGTGGAAGAGGAAACTGCAACCTCGGTTCAATGGGTTAAACAACGGGTTGATTGGTTGCCTCCTTCATTACATTCACTCCTTGATTGATCGGCTTCGCTCCTCTCGTATTCAATCGATACTCACCCTACCGGCAACCTGTATCTCATAACCTTATCGTTATTGTCGCTGAAAGGAAATAACGTATTAGATGTATTATCTATGATTCTACATGCATTCTGAGTTCTTGGTTTCTTAGATCGACCGATCGATCGCGAACCTAGCCGCCCACAGCGCCTAGCCTCGAGTGGATTGCGGTCCCGCGACGCGCAGAGAACCGTCTAGCAGTAGCGATCGCTTGAGCGATCTAGTTGTCAAGGAACTTGTTTCACCGGATAAATCGTATAATAACTGCGTGTAAGACTTTCATGTAAAAAGTGATGAAACTCCGTGTTTTTCGCCTCTTTCCCTTGTTTTAAACAATATATGAAACCCGATCGAATCGACTGCCACTACGTTGATTCGGAAAAAAGGCTTCATTAGACGTTTAGCCGTTTGGAAAAGAAGAGGGACAAAGGTGCTCGACCGTTAGGAAGAGGGACTCGTTTTCAGAATCGAACAATGACCTGGATCCAAGCTCTCGACCGAAGATGGAACACCTGGAATCGGACTTAGATAGAACACCTGGAACCGCACCCTTGGCTTCTTCACTTCTTTTCCCGTACCGTTTCGGGTTGATTCTTCTTCCAGAACCTTGTCATTCGATTAGGGGCAAGCCGATGCAACTCATCAAAGCCCGTGAAACTCCTTCTAGTGGGATAGCTCCTGAGACAATTCATTCACTTTGCCCGGCATGGAATTTTTATGCTCTTGCTACTGACTGGTATACTATCCTGGCCTGGTTATTCTTTCCATTCATGTAACAAAACTAGGGCGGAAGTCATCCCAGGTTGTGAAACAAAGAAAGGCGAAAGAAGGAAGCAGGGGCTAATGAAAATAAGGCCTTTGGGCCACGTTTAGCACTCTCAATAGGTATTCGTACACGACACCACTGGAACAGGGCTTTGAAGCGCCTACATTCGCCTTATAATCGTACGAGGACATGCCAGGTTTGTCGCGCCATAAATTGCCTACTTTGCCAGATAAGAAACCTGTAAAGCAAGAGAATCGAAGGATGAACGCTGACACTCAGTTACTGGTCAAAGAGGAAGTAGAAAGCGGCGTGATCAGAGTAGCAAGATATAGTGAGTGGATTCCCTTTTTTTATACAGTTCGAAAGAAGGATGGGAAGATGAGGCACAAAGGTGCTCGACCGAGGGGCCGACGGAGGTGGTGAGTGGGATTACCGGGACTTGAACAATGCTACTCCGCCTATCCCCGTGGCAGATATGTTGGTAGATGCAGTGGCTGGTCATGAGATCATGTCGTTTATGGATGGAACAGCGGGGTATCACCAAATTCCGGTTGACTATAGTGAGAGGATCGCCACAAGACAGCGTTTAGGTGTCCTGGCTTTACTGGAATCTTTGAGTGGTTATGCCCTTTGGGCTCAAGAACGCAGGAGCTACATATCAGAGAGCTATGAACCGGATCTTTCACGAGGAAAGATCTTAGAGGTTTACATTGATGACGTGGTTCTGAAAAGCAAGCAGCGAGGAGATCATATCCGCTCTGAAAGAGAGAATGCGCCTTCACAAGCTAAAGATCCAGCAAAGTGCGTGTTCGGAGGGTGATTTCTTGGGATTCTTAGTTCACCAGAGAGGAATTGAGGCACCAACGAAGGAGGTGAGCAAAATCCGTGATCGATGCTCCACCACCTAAGACTAAGAAGGAGTTGCAGAGATTCCTGGGCAAGATCAATTTCCTCATAAGGTTCATATCTAATTCTGCTGGCAAGATACAACCATTCACTCCGCTCCTGAAGCTGCAAGGAGAGAAGGAGTTCGTGTGGGAAGCGCAGCATCAAGAGGCGACAGAATCAAGGCGCGAGCCCACCAGTGCCGCCCCGCTCAAATTATATATTTCTGCGTCAGAATTGTCAATTGGGAGCTTGCTGTGTGAAGGTGGTTTGTCTCCATTCAATTGAGAGGGAAGCCCCCGGCGGGGAAGCTGCAAGCGCCCCATTATAGACTTCAAGGAAAATGTCCTACGACGAACACACCTTTCGGACCTTTGGCTTTAGCAATTTTGTTCGTGTGTGAGGATGCGCAGGACGCTGTGGTTATTTGGCCAGTTGCCCGGTTTCGAGCCATTGCTTTGTTTGAGGGCTCGGTGTAAAGCGCACTAAGGTTCTGAAAGAAAGCTAGCTTGGTGTGAAGCGCTATGGAGAGCAGAAGCTATGAACAGGACAACGCCTAAATACCTCCCTAAAACGACAGGACGCCTAACGCTTTCTCGATCTGCTCCACCTCATCCACAGGGATTCAGACTCAATACTTTCGTATTAGGTTCCTGAAGAACCAACCAGAATTCCATACTTTTGATAAGTCATGACGGAGCAATCCAATTATGGAAGTAGGGCTCCGAAGGAGAAGAGGAGTAGCATCCGTTTACCAGGCTTTGCTCTCTCCTACGACTCCCTCAAGCCTGCTACCTACGACTTCCTTGGGCGAGAAATCGGACGAAAGAACTTTCTTTGCTCTCTTACTTAGCGCAAGCACTAAGAAAGTTGACTACCTTAGTTGCTGCTTGCTTTCCGCGAGTAAAAAGCTTGACCATCGATGAGGCAATTCACATTGTGTTCGTATAGTGACTAAAGTCAATCAAAATCATTCTCCCCATTGGCCCCGTATTTTTGATTAAACCTCTTCTTACCTTATTCTTGACCACTATTAGCACAGCTTCGAAAATCGTTATCTTTTATTCGCCTATACCTATATGTGACAAATGAATAAAAAAGAAAACGATCGAAGGGAGACGAAGATAAGGCTTGGTGGCTTGGAAGGAAAGACTAGCTAACAAGCGAAGGCACTGAAAGTGAGCCCCTACTCGTGTTCCTGCTCCAACTCCTATATCAGAAGCTACATATGCTCTGACAAGACGCTTTCTATTCTCTAGAGCTCTCCTTTTATTATTCCTACAGCTACTCTTAGTCCTCCCATTAACTACAGCCAAGACTCCGCCTCTATACCCTATGCCCCGTTCGTTTGTCATTTTTAATCGTTGATTGCTTGTGGTGATTGCCGTTCCTTTGTTTGTGTTATACAGGTTTCCTTTCCTTCAGGTGTGCTGTCAGGCAAGGGAGGACGAGGACAGGAGTCCAACCCGAAAGTACAACAAGGATCAAAGAACGTCTTAAAGCTCGCCTCTATGCTTTCTTAAAAAGTAAGTAAATCGGACTACGCGGGGGAAAACGATCTTATTGGAATTTTTTGAAGCGGCTTTCGAGTGAGGGCAATCGTCATAGTCAGCCAGCGAGCAATCCCAAGAAAGCGAGCTACCTAGTCTTTCTTATTCCCATCGCTAGCTTAACTTAAACTGAGGAATAAGAATAGGAAAAACAAACCTCCAAGCCCCTATAAAGTAAGCTATTTCAATGTTATTATTCTGTCTCTTTCCTCTGTCCGGTACCAAAGCCACTCGAACTTCGAATGCCGCACCAACTCCCTCAAACACAAGGGAACGGACACTGCTCTCAGCCTGTTGTAACAACAAAAAAAAACTCCATACCAGAAGATCATTACCTTATTCCTAGAGCGGAATATAGACATTGGTACAACAGGAGGCTCGAGAGACCTCGAGCGACACATCGTAATTTACGCTAACCTCAGCGTACCATCGGAGATACTTTAGCCACATCTTAACCCATGGTTGAAGAATGAGGCGATCAAGAAAGCCCGCCCGCATAAAATGTCCGAAGACCTTCTCTTTCCTTTTCATTACAAACAAAGCGAAGGCGCTACTTAGCCCTAAAAAGAATGAGGGCCCGTGCGCGTTAACACTCCGAAATGCTAACCACAGTTTCAATGGTAACGGGAATACGCCTGCCGGCGAAAGCATACAAAGATAGTGACGCTCCAGATTTAGGGCGATAGGTCGCACCACGGATACGATAAGAAGCACCCCTCAATCGATAGGTCAAAGACAGAGACATAGTACCAGTTACATCTCAGAAAATCGGGGTCTTTTCCACATAATAGCGTCATCCAAAGACCGGAGCATCTTAGCAGACACTAGAGAGAAATCCCATTAAATTTTCGGAATCTTTTGGCAAACTCCAAAACATGACTTATAATAATAATATTTTATAAATTATAGACTTTTCTTTAGATATAGTTATAGTACACTGAAACTATTTATTATGGTAAGCGGCCGACACTTTCTCGTCGGCGATCACCGTCGCGCATAGTCGCAAAGCTTCGTCGTGCCATAGACCCTCTCAGCAGCTATCCACACAAGCGTATGATGTGTAAGTGTGAATAGAGGCCAAGAACTAAAAAATCCGAGGGGTCGACCCTCTCCTTTCAGTCGAGTAAGTGAAACTCCCTTACTCTAACAAGTAAGTAATTAAAATACCTTGCTTCGAGGAGCAGGTCGAATAGTCGAAGAAGGGTATGGTATATTCCCGGAATTAGTGATCCCCCCCTTGTCTTGATTCTCCTCTTGTCTCTTCTTTGACCAGTGGCAATTGACTTATTTTATTAAACCCGTCGAGAAATTCCTTGTGAATAACTTTCTAGTAATCCGGTAATAAAGGCAATCGACGGTACAGGGATATTCAAAGCATCTAGGAAGAAAGGACGAGCGCAGCGGATATGGCTAAAACAGCGGATACGCTCGAAACCTATTCTTTCACAACTTTTTATATCACCCCAAGGCGAATTAAGACTAAGGGGAGGCAAGGAAAGAGATATTCAATCAACCAAGCAAAGAACCGAGACCACCCTTGTTTAAAGGCTTCACCAAGACAGCAGAAAGGAAGAGAGTCGAGACAGAAAGCCAAGACAGTCATCCAGGCATTGGTTACAGACAGGCAGACCAAAGAGTCAAAGCCAAGGGGAAAAGCGATGAAGTAGCTCGAACAATAGAGAGGGGAGTGCTTTCGTCGAATCGATAACAGGATGGTCAGATCATACTATCATCCCTCGACGCAACGGAAAGAGTTACTAGTGGAAGCCGATCCATATACATCTTTATGAGTCAAAGTGGACTAGCCATATTCTACGAATTGGGCTATTTCTCCACCCGGATGGAGCTTATTTTCTGGCACGTCCTTATACTCGGAAAGCTTTCGCAATATTCGTTTTGGGAGGCAGAAGGCTTGCAATGTCATTCCATCAGAGCTCGGCGATCAAGAACAGTTACGTAATGAATTCAAATCCATCTCTTTCTCGGTGCAAAGGAAAGTCAATTTATAGTGCTCCAGATAGGAATGGTCTTTCCCAACTGTAGTAATGGTCGGCGACTCGAGAAGAGATTCTACCGTTCCGGCAGCTCGTTAGAATCCACGGATTTCAATCCATTCTATTAGATTTCCACACGGAAACTTTCTTTCAAAACTCTCTTTCTTTCACGTAGCAAAGCTATCAAGGAAGAATGCATTCGTTTCAAACGATTCTTTTACCCGGCGGTGCGTAACTTCTTCACTTCGTTTATTTCATAACCTAATGTCCTTATATTCAATCAATTGAGACTTTGTAGCCCCGCTTTGTGGTTTACTGCACCCCGCCTCCGCGCGGGCACCTCTTCTTCCGAGCGCCCTTACTTCGTCGCCTTTTGCGAGTCAAGCTACTTAATTTCAGAACTTGTTTTTGAATTCTGGGTCCCAGCATTTCAGCACTTTTTTGTGGCGGGCCCTGCGGCCGTAAAGAAAGGAGCCAAAAGCACTCGAGCTTTGCGAGAAGGATGTTTGGTCTTAGTAAGATTTTACCATTCTGGGGCCTTAAAAAGTGGATTATTCCACCCAGAAGAAAGAGATTTCACCGCGTAATGTCGAATTGATCCACTTTAGGAGAGTCATATTTTCTGGTACGTCCATCTACTTATAAGCGGCCGGCTATGTTCTCTAAACTCATCTATTTCCTCTCGGCTCTCAGCGCAACGAGAAAGGATTCCCCAATAGCTGAGATTGGTACTAGAATTCGCGAATCTAGAGAGCACCAACGATGTTGACCGGGAGGGAAAGGAGCAATTAAAGCCTTTCATCTCAATCAAATGACCGAAATGGAGACTCTATTCTTGTTGGCAAATGCAAATACGAATCCACTGATTTCCATCCCCATGTTCTCTGAGCAATGACCTTTGTTTCCAACAGTAATGGAGATTTGTTGCAAACTGTCTCCGAATCCCGTGCTTTTCAAGTAAGCACTAACTCCTGTGATGTGTATTCCCCTCCAGAGTCTGTCCTCAAACATGGCTTTCTTTGCCTTGACTTTATAAGTTTCATTCTCCACTAAGCTTCTGAACTCTATGAATTTTTGAAAGATTTCGGACCGTTGGAAAAAAAGTAAAACTCCCTCTCCCTAACAGTCGAGTAAGTGAAACTCCCTTACTCTAACAAGTAAGCAAGTAAACTCCCTTTGAATCTTATCCATTGAAGAAGACAGACTTCAAGACTGAAACCCGCCCTTTATTATTATATTATTAGTAAGATAGGTTTGGAACTCGGGCTATAGTTATACTATATGCCCGGGCTTTTCTCGCTTGTTGCTTTCTTTCTTCGCATGCTTTCGCGCATTTTTTAAAAATTTTTCTTCTGGGGCGAACTCCCTATCTTGATCGAAGTCCTGAAAGGCTTGGTTATGGTAGTCCCTCGGTCTATAAGATGTAGGCTTATCAAGCTGAGGGAATTGCATAGTCAAGAGGAACTAAGTGCTGGTGATCGGAGCGTGGGGAACTCAGGCCGCTGGTAGTAGAGGCAATGCAATTGAACCAATTTCCTTACACTCTAGCTGAGGGAGAGACTTTACCTTTACTTAGAGAGGGGCAGCAATACTACTATGCTCTTCGGTGCTCGTAGGTTGACTTCCCTTATGCACCCAGCCGCTTCACTAATGTGAATAGGTTATACAGAAGGGTGAGTTGGTTATATACTCTTATGCGCGTTCCTTCTTCGAACCTTTTGGTATGTATTGCCCCCGATCAGATCCACCAGACAAGAAACTCAATTCCGCACTGCTGCTGAGTCGTCGGACTTATCCACCAAGGGATTCGTGGAATTTCTGTGGATTGCGTTGGAGGAAATCTACCTAAGCTAGGCAGATAGATAGACTCCTTTCCCTCTGCTAAGGGGGAGCAAGAAATTAAATAAAATGATTGTTTTTTAATCAGCGCCCCCTTTTGGGTATGCAGGTACTAAGAGTCTTCTCACTACCAACCAGCAGACATCATCTGGCTGGGTCTTGCCGGTATCAACAACAAGAAAAAAAACAACCAAATGGAAACAGCAACTAACTATGGCTCTTGGCCCAGACAACGTCCTAGGCGTAGGGGAGATCGGAGCAACAGGGAACGCCTAGACGACGTTTTTATTCCCGGGCTGCAGTAAGTAGATCGAGAGGTCGTTCCGCCCCTTGTCCCCGAATATGGGTAATATGTTCTCAAAAAAAAAGTAGCTCCAATCTGACCTAGCTGGCGAGCGATCCCAGTTCGCGGCAGAGAACAAGACAGCAAGCGAGCGTACCTTTGTTCGCTTCTTCTCCACCAAGCACGGAAGTTTAAGGATAACTGTAGGTCGGTGGCTACCTAAGGAAACTCCGATTCGATCCGCCCCCCCGGCTGGGAGGCATCTACCTCATCCCGATCACAAGGAGAGGTTCACCATGATGGGGGTACTTCTTTTTGTTTTCCTTCCGGAAAGAATGAAATACATAGGGGACCATCCTTTTGTTGCGGCATGCTCCTCAGATTTACGGATTCGCAGGGGGCCTCAGGCCCTACTTAGTTTCGCAAGCCTTTGTCATTGTCAGTCAACTAAGTATGGCGCTTTTTGAATTTAATCTTAAGTAGTCTATCAGTGGTGCGAAGCGGCTTTGCGCCGGGGAGCGAAAGGTTTAGACCTTAGAAAGTCAGCGAACAGCGGTTCTTCTATGTAGATATGGTGTTCCCCCCTTGACTCTCCTAACGTCGAGCTAAGTGACTTCGTAACCTTTTCGTAGCGTAGTAGAATGAAGGCTACGCGCCGACGCTCTCTTATCTATTAGCCTAAGCGTCTTCGCTAACTCGCTCGCCTACTATATATACCCTACTAATGTATTGTATAGTAGGCTAACTCAGCCGCTTACTTCTAAAAAAGTAGGGCTAAGTAGCGCCTTTTCCTTTGTGAATAACCCATTCTCATTATCTTTCATAAGTCAAGTAGGCGAACCTATAGGTCCTTAGTAGGCGTTGACAAAGAAGAACAGCCGGTTAAAAGACAGCGAATCTTTTTTTTTTTTTAATATATATAGGCCAGCTTGACAAGCTACCCTTCCTCTTGATCTGAGGTGCGAAGAGAAACATCTCTTTTTTATGACTTCCACTTATCGATCCGAAAAGTGACCGACCAGGGCCCTATTGATGAATGAAAGAAAGGGTTTATGAGCCCTAGCCCTGTAAGCCCACACCTGTGTAGAGTAGATCGTTCAACACCTGCGGCACAAACCTATTTTTGACCTATTGGTCCTAGTATCATAGGCGACCGAACGGCCGCCCCCTAATTACTAGACCAACCTGCTATAATAATTCCATAAACACCTAGCGAAGATATGGCAAACAAATAAAGTAGCCCTATGTTCGAATCTGACAATACCATACCATAATCAAAAGGTACAACGGCCCGAGCAACCAGACTTAACATAAATGTAGTCACTGGAGCCATTCTAAAAAGGGAGAAATTAGCACTACTTGGTGAAATAGGTTCTTTTAGAATCAATTTCAAACCATCCGCTAGAGGTTGTAACAATCCGAACGCTCCCACTACATCAGGACCCTTTCGACGTTGCACAAAAGCCATTACTTTACGTTCAGCTAGCACTAAAAAGGCTACTCCTAGTAGAAGTGGTAGAATTATTCCAAGTATTTCGGCTGGAACAGCTATGTACGTTTTCGATTTTCTATTCACTCATGATCTGGCCTGGTCGACTCGATCATGATATTTCACTCATGATCTGGCCTGGTCGACCCAATCATGATATTGAAGGATGGGACCTTTTCTCGAAAAACTCCGGATCGAGTTGAAGGTGGTGCAACATCGAATCTTGTTACCTTACTTCGAATGGAATCTTAGCCCGCCTCACTTGCTTTCTGTACTGCATAAGGTTCTGAAAGAAAGTAAAGGGATTTCCTTCTAACTAGTGGCTGAGAGTAAGCAAGCTACCTTCATTCAACAGATTTGTGGTTGAGTCAATAAGGGTCGGGAATCTTTGCTCTTCTCTTTTGCATTTCCGCTGCCTGCGTTCTTCTTCGTGTCCGTACGTATCGCAAAGCTGGTCGACGCCAGCTGTAATGGTTCATTTCGGGAGTTTGAACACCATCCCAAAAATACAACCCTGTCAAAGGTATTTAACCTTCCTTCCTTCTGAGTGGAAATCCAATCCCGTTTTGTCTTTTTTGCATAAAAACCAAACTAATAATATATATATATATTTCTTTTAAACCCGTTCTTCCGACCCCTCCAAAAATGACCTTCTCCAGTGTTACCTAAACCAAGTAGGTCCCTGAGCGGATCCCACGTTAGCCCCAAAACGTTGGTCTCTAACTAGAAAAGTAAATGCTTTCTTTCCCCCGCGGGTATTTTGCCTGTATGGTGTTTGCCGGGTGGGACCCTCGATCCAGAAGGTATGCCACTATCTATACATGTCTGCCTCCCTTGAAAGCTCTTGGTGCTGCGACTATCACCGGTAAGTTGCGTCGGATCAACATCGGGATTAGAATCGACTGCAAAAGCAACTAAGTCAACGCCCATTTTCTCTGGCCCGGACGCTCGAATCTATTCCACCGCAAAGAACCGAATATACTACTGCAGGATCTTCCGCAGCTTCTGTTGTTATTGCTCCCACCTGTCACTACGCCACCTCAGCAGCTGGGACTGGAACTGCTTCCGCATTTGGTACTCCCCGGGCGAGTGTCTGGTTATCTCTCTGAATCAGGTTATTCACTGGGCTGTTAAGCCATCGGGGTTGATCGACCCAGGATTCATCCAAGACTCTAGATCTCGTTAATTCTAAGGGAGTTTACTTAAAAGACCGTTAGGGAGAGGGAGAGGGAGGGACTTGCTTACTTGTTAGAGTAAGGCTTTCCGTGAGGAAAGGTAAAGTATCTTTAAGGCATATATAGTTGGCTGGTTATTTGTCTTTCCCATCCCTGCAGCTACTGCAGGTGCCCAGAATTCATGGATTCTCTGGTAGAGGGAAGTCGAGGTGGAATTATTCTTTTGTGGGCTGGCTTAAAAGAAGCTCACTATTGCAGTAGGAGTAGCTACTTCTTTCAAGGCTTTAATTTGAGCTCTTCAGATCCCGAATCTCCATAAATGGGTATGACTGGTTAAGGTGACCTGCTTTGTGCGGCAACCGCAAGTTAAGGTACTCTGTGTTAGACTCTGGAACGTTATAGCTAAGGAGCGGATTTCAGGGTACCTTGACTTGCCAAACGGTTTCCAGTATGCCTATACAGTAAGTCTTTACACACATGATAGTGGCAGCCAGGTTATCGACGATTCTACAATAGGCGGCCGCTGGAAAACCCGACTTAGCGAATCACTTCCAGGCTGGTATTTAATCTTTCTCGTGCCGGTGGCTCTTGTGTGCCTCATTTATGCTGGTGGCATACCGTACCGTATTGTGCTGAACACTCACAAAAGCCGTGGCCTTAGGCTATGTCCCTAGAAGTACAATCGTTGGTCCCTCCGGAACTGGTAATCTCCGTTTGACTTGAAAGGCGCGCAGGTGCGCAGCAAGTATTCTTTCACAAGTTTGAAGGAAATCGTACCTCCTTAGCTACTTGTACAAAAAAACTAGGGCGCTATACGGAAGTTCGTGCCTGCTTATCCCGGCTACAATAACTATCGAACAGCGATCCATCTGAAGAATGGCGCTCGTATATCCGGTCTGTACTTTCCCCTATTAGAGAAGGGCGGGGTTTGGAACCCTCAAGCAAGACATGATCCACATAATAAGACATCATAGCGCCTAGAGATACAGGTACGGTTCATCGCGTTACTTATCCAAGCGTGTTGCCGGATAGTCGGATATGCCGTACTCTGATTTTTATGAGGTTAGGAACCATTTGCTGTTACCAGCATTGCTCATTATTAGGTAGCGCATTCCCGTTTATCGATTTTAAGGTTAGGGTGACACGTTGTCGCTTTCGCTTTAATCTTTAATAATGAATGATATGGGGAGCGCGCTTTACTAATATAATAGAATAGAAAGGGGCTTTCACCATCTATTTCTGCCCGAACTCTTTCTTTCAGAACCTCCTAGCGAACGGGGAAAGCTTATCCCTCACTCGCATTCGCCTAATCGAGCGGAACGGCGCTCGGCGCTCATCCTACAACAGATCCCGCCTATAGTTATAGTGTCGAACACACATAAGTATAGGTTTTGTTGTCCTTACGACGGTTGTCAAAGACCGGATCTTTGCACTTCGCGACCCTATCCGAGTATGTGCTTAGTGCAACGCCTCATAGAACAATGAAGTAATGTATCTATACGCCCAAAAAGAAACTTGTTCATTTATGTTACCTGTTGTGGACCTTCAATGTTTCACCTTTCATAGATCTGGGAAAGGCGGTTTTGGTTTGGGAAGTGACGTTGAGGCTGGGCACGTGCGATAAGTAATAAAGAAAGCAAAGGGAAATCAGAGGGCCTGGAAAACAAACAGTAGAGTGACGCGAAGGACCTCTAGCAACTCTACAACCGCCCTTCCTACCAAAAAGCTAACCGAAATCACATAAGGTCTGGAAAGGGCTGTAAAGAATATAATTCCTTCCTCCCTTTCTTCCCCTGTTCCGGAGATAGATATAGCCCTCTCGAAACCTAGCTGTTAGAGTTTGATTTTTTGGGGGGGTAATAATAAACTGAATCCCCGAATGGGTACTTGAACCCTTCTCCTCCAAGGTATAGAACAACTAAGGGTACTGGTCCTGCTCGCTTTGGTTCCATCTGTCCACATTCTTCCCTTCGGCTTGATTACGAACGAAGAAAGAGACTTAAGGAGGGGCGCTAACCATGTGTTACAGGCCGCAGAAGTGAAATGCCATTATTATCAATGATTATTGAGTTGATCCCCCGTTCCCATCTTTCAAAGAATAAAAAGTGTGACCCCGGCAATCTCTCGCACTTGAAAAATAGATGCCGTATAGCCGATGGAGAAATTCACTATGAAATTGAATAGTTGATTCATTCAATCAGGACCGCGAAATAATATCATAGTAGATTTTTTCATGCCCTTCCTTTAATGAAAAGCAGCTGATTGGTAATTAATGTGCGCTCCTGTGGCCCAACACATAGGCTTTTTCCTTGTTCTACCGAGATGAACTAAAGAGCTCTAAAGCATTGGCTTACTTATTCGATTATTAACCGCAAAGCTTTCCACGAGGAGCCCAAAAAAGTCACACTAATTTCAGAATTAAGGGTATACGAAACCGTGTTTTACATGGCTGAGTGGAGGGTAACTCTGCGGACCCTACGGAGCCTCCAAAAAGGGACTGGAACCGCTCTACAGATATCTCTTTCGGAACGAGCCTTAACCGACGCTGCTGCTGCTACTGGTCTTGACACCAAAAATGCTGTCGATAGAGTTAAGTTAAAGCAAGCATGCCGGCCGTAGAAAGAGCGTAAAAGCACACTCCCCTTGCCTTGATAACAAACCCAACGCTAAAAAAAGACCTCCTACACGCACGGGAACCAGAACAAAAGAAGGAAGGAGATAGGATCCGCCTGCACGTCCGAAAGGAAACAAGACCAGAAGATGCGGCATCGATCAGCTCCTTGAGTTGCTTCCTTAGCTCTGATAGTTCAGGGGGGCGGCGCAAAGCCTCCGGTTCCAGCTCTATCTTATGGTCCACCGGCCTTCTCGGCGTAAGGGTCTTCGACACTCAGGCATGACATCCTCAAAATCTCTTGTCGGGATCGTGGAACTATCGCTCGAAAAGTAAGTAAGCTGCTTCTTGTTTAGTCAATAGGATAATCGTTCTTATTAGGTCAGGGGCGGCCGGCCCGGGGGTTACCCGCGATTGGTAATGGCATAACCAGAAGAGGGGTAGGGGTGACAAGGTTACGTGCTGGGTAGCGCAGCGCATCTGTTTTGGGTACAGAGGCGACGAGGGGTGCTAACCCGGCCATAGGTTCGAATCCTGTCACCTTTCTTGTGGATCATCTTATGGTTACCGGATGATGGGAATAACAAAGCAGCAATTATGAAATGAGCACGAAATGTCAATATATGAATTGTTTCATTATTCGTTATTTCCGGGTCTTTTCATTGCATTCACTTACAACAAGAAACAACCGCCTGCGTTTGGTGCAGCACCTGCATTTTGGTGCATTCTTCTTTCTTTCCTTGGTCTTTCGTTCCGTCATATTCCTAATAACTTATCCAATTACAA